ACAATTATCTCCGCTCCCAATGTGCCTATGATGTAGCACCCGGAGGACTGTTAGCTAGTGTGTATCATCTTACGAGAATAGAGTATGGTGTGGATCAACCAGAAGAGGTATGCATAAAAGTATTTGTCTCAAGGAGGAATCCTAGAATTCCGTCCGTCTTCTGGGTTTGGAAAAGTGTGGATTTTCAAGAACGAGAGTCCTATGATATGTTGGGAATCTCTTATGATAATCATCCACGCTTGAAACGTATCTTAATGCCTGAAAGTTGGCTAGGATGGCCCTTGCGCAAGGATTATGTTACCCCCAATTTTTATGAAATACAAGATGCTCATTGAATGGTAAGAAACTAATTTCCACTTAATACAATTTTTCAGATATTTAAGGATTATATAGATTAACCAGAATAATGGAAGTCTCATTTTTATTTGATAATTCTCGAGAGGTTAACAAAAAAAGACAATTAGGGATTCGTTGGGATTATCACATCCCAGTTATTTGGTTTAGAAGATACTTATTTCAGATGAGACGAACAAATGTTTCAGATGAGACGAACAAATGGGATGAACCAAAGGAGTTCTACATCATTCATTTTGACTTTCTACTACGCACATTACTTAAACGGTTTTAGAAAGTTATGTTAAGTAGGAATGAAGAAATCCAATATGAACAAAAATACAAAGAAATGAAAGGGTATTGGATTCTATTTATTGGTATCTCTTGTCTATTTCAATTCCTTTATATTCGACTTTGGAGTATCTCAACCAACTAAATTAATCCCTTGAATATGTCTTTTGAATATATGAAGTATTAACATTCTTTTTGAATGGGAGGAAAAATAAAAAAACATAAAATAGAATCTAATTCTTTTAGATACTTTATCTAAAAGAATTCTACCCATCTATAAAATAGATGGGGTATATCTCGCCGAAATGGATAAAAATATGTATTATGATCGAAACTATAAATGAATATGAATGTCGATTCATATCAATTAATTTATAGAAGAGAGACTCATACAAATTAATCATGTGCCAGGAACCAGATTTGAACTGGTGACACGAGGATTTTCAGTCCTCTGCTCTACCAGCTGAGCTATCCCGACCAGCCCCCATGTAACATCTTAATTTTATTATAAAATGGGGTCTATGTCAATTAAAAGAAGGAAAGCGGATTACAAAATTTTATCTAGGTACTGGAATTTCTTGGATCTTAAAAAAGAGGGCTTTGTAAGTTTCAGTATGAATATTTATATTGCTTGTAAATCATTAAAATGGGGATTTCTTGCTCAAAGATGTTCATTTGTATGTATATCATATATAACAAGACTTGTGATAAGAAAAGGGGATTTCCGCCCGGATCGATTTCTAAGAGAATAGAGTGACTGGATAAGGAATTTTGAACCGCTAACGAAAAGAAGGATAGGATAAATAGTTGGGGAGTCAAATAGGCTTTTTGGGGATAGAGGGACTTGAACCCTCACGATTGTTAAAGTCGACGGATTTTCCTCTTACTATAAATTTCATTGTTGCCGGCATTGACATGTAGAATGGGACTCTATCTTTATTCTCGTCCGATTAATCAGTTCTTGAAAAGATCGATCAGACTATGGAGTGAATCATTTGATCAATGAATATTCGATTCTTTCTTCAATGTGGAATCTATTCACACCAATTCTTCCGTTTTTCATATATAAAAATACAGATTCAGTCGGGTCGTCATTAATCATTTGATATAGTATTCAATACGTATGTATATACGTTTATCCTTCACTTCATTCTTTCTGAATTTTCGATGGAAGGAGATCTCTACTAATGCACCTAACTCCATTTGTTAGAACAGCTTCCGTTGAGTCTCTGCACCTATCCCTTTTTCACTTTCTGAACCTTTGGTTTCGGAAAACAGGATTTGGCTCAGGATTGCCCTTTTTTATTAATTCCAGGGTTTCTCTGAATTTGAAAGTTATCACTTAGTGGGTTTCCATACCAAGGCTCAATCCAATTAAGTCCGTAGCGTCTACCAATTTCGCCATATCCCCCTTCCTTTTGTTTTAAGATTAGGATTTCATTGTGATGGCTATCGTTGCTTTTTTTCTTTCATTTATACTGAAGTCATTGAATTCATTAGATACCGATTCCTATCTCGAAAACGTGTTTTCTTTTCTTACCTATCTTCTATAGGAGACCCTTATTTGGTCCAATCCAATATGATTTTATCATTTCTGTATCCGCAATTCAATATAGATGGATATATATCCTAGATATATATATATATCCCTGTCACCTTTCCGATGCAATTTTAACTACTTGAACGGTCGATTCTTTTTTTTGTCGTCTTAATTTCTGCCTTTATGATTTCCATCTTTATAAATGAAAGCGGAGAATGTCTCATTAGTTAGAACCAATCATTCCTAATTAGAAATTATATGATATAGAATTAGAATCAAATAATCTATATAGAAATGTAGTAAAACGAATTTTAAATGTAATTTGAATCCAAAAAT